TTATATTTCTATTATATTAAAGTATGAAATAAATATGAGACCCTGTAAAAAAATGACTATTTTTCGCGAATTTCTGGCCTAAAGAGGCATGTTTGTTTCTTTTAAGATTAAATAAAAAAGTACAATCTATTTTGTACATTTCAACTTGAATTAGGGATTCCGCGTACAAATAAAAGCGGCCAGTCATTAAGTACATATACACATCTGGTTATATATGTATTACCATTATGTATTAGAAATAATAAAGAAGGAGGAGAATTTAAAATGCGAGATCTAAAAACATATCTCTCCGTGGCACCGGTAGTAAGTACTCTATGGTTCGGATCTTTAGCAGGTTTATTGATAGAGATCAATCGTTTTTTTCCCGATGCGTTGATATTCCCCTTTTTTTAATTCTTGTTATTAATATGGTTATGGTATGGTAGGGGGGGAAAGGGATTAGAGATAGAATCAAATATCTGTAACTAATCCCTTCCCTTCTTTTTTTTTCGAATATATGTTAGAAAAAAAAGGGGGGGGGGATTTCCCCTCGTTGAAACTAATAACTCGGGCCAGGTTCAAACTCAAATTTAAATAAAATTAATAAAAAATAGAGTGAAATGTGATGGTTGGGGCAACAATATCATACAAGATGCTTAAATAAAAATGAAATGCTGTTTGGTAATTTAAAATTCGAAATCTAGTAATATAGCTAGAAATCATTATATTACTTAATTTATTACTATATTGTTATTTTTACTATATTGATTTATATTGATTTATTGCAACGAAATCTTTCTTTCATAATTAGATTTCGAGTTACCTGTTTTTTTTGTTCCTTTCTTCTTCCTCATTTCGGATCGGAAAATTAAAGAATTGAATGAATCAAAAACCAAAGGAGGCTCATGGCCAAGGGTAAAGATGTCCGAGTAACGGTGATTTTGGAATGTACCGGTTGTGTTCGAAATCGTGTTAATAAGGAATCAACGGGCATTTCCAGATATATTACTCAAAAGAATCGACATAATACGCCTAGTCGATTGGAATTGAAAAAATTCTGTCCCTGTTGTTACAAACATACGATTCATGGGGAGATAAAGAAATAGATCGAACCGGTCCCTCGTGTGTCAGTTTTCCGTTCCAAGTAAGATTAAAAATGACATATTAGATATATCTAATATATATTAATTTAAATATAAACAAACCAAATCCTATTTCGATCAGATCAACTGTGATGGAGAATTAAGAAATAGGATTCGGGTCTTTTCTTTAGGATAAGGAATAAACAAAAGGATAAGGAATAAACAAACCATGGATAAATCCAAGCGAATCTTTCTGAAATCCAAGCGATCTTTTCGTAGGCGTTTGCCTCCGATCCAATCGGGGGATCGAATTGATTATAGAAACATGAGTTTAATTAGTCGATTTATTAGCGAACAAGGAAAAATATTATCTAGACGGGTGAATCGATTGACCTTAAAACAACAACGATTAATTACTATTGCTATAAAACAAGCTCGTATTTTATCTCCGTTACCTTTTCTTAATAATGAGAAACAATTTGAAAGAAGCGAGTCAACCACTAGAACTCCGGGTCTTAGAACCAGAAAAAAATAGGATGACTCTTGAATTGAATCAAAAAAATGCCAATCCAAACTCAAATGCGGATTGACGCTATTTTTTCTAAAAATAGGAAATACAGATTTGATTGTCGTGTCGTTTGAAAAAAAAAAATAGGGGAAGAAATACTTTTTATTGAACGTGTTTCTTCATTTTCATTTTGACGACGGTTTCATATTTTATCATACTAATTTCTACTCTACCTTCCCAGAGTTTATTTTCCAGGGAACTCCGTTTAAACCATTCCAACGGATTCCTTTCAATCTCTTTATTTTATGATCTCATTGGAAATCATATAAAGACAACTCTTATTTAATATAGCTATTTGGGCAAGGATTTTACGATTAAGAAGCAACTGTTTCTTGTACAGATTGTTTATTAATTTACTATAACTAAAGTATACTTTATTGTCTCGAATTACTGCATTTATACGAGTGATCCACAAACGACGAAAATCTCTCTTTTGTCTACCCCTATCCCTATGAGCCGAAACCAAAGCTCTTATTTTCTGTTGAGTAATAGTCCGAGTAAGTCTTGAATGAGCCCCGCGAAAACTTGATGCAAATAAACGTATTTTTGTTCTACGTCTTCGAGCTATATACCCTCGTTTAATTCTGGTCATTGAATAAATGAAACTTTGATGAATAACTAATTGATTTCCTTTCTTTCAGTTATTCCCTTCCCGTGTCCTAGTCTATTAATAACAAAACGGATTCTTCCAATGTATAAAATAAAAATTCCAATGGCTTTTGCTACTCTAACCTTCCCGACCACGATTTTTTTTAGGCATTTCGCCTAGAAATAAAATAGAAATCAAAATTGTATTGATACTAGGTATCAAAAACACATAGTAAATAAAAAGTAATAAATAAAAATAGATTCTAGTGGGTTCCATCGTTTCTATGGTTACTTCTTAAACGGCGAGGTCCTCTCTATACACCGGAGCCCTTCCTTCATTTTAATGAATGTTATTGTTAACTTGTACAGTTCACATCCTTTGGCTCTACCAAAAATTATCTAGTACTAGGTCTTTCACAACGAGATCTATTTATACAGTAACGGTATTTAATTATGAAGATTTGCTGAGTAGCTGACCCTGTTAGTCCGTTCTTGCAAGAATAAGGCCTAAAATTTTGACTTTTTAAAATAAGATTTCCCCTGCTTAATGAATACCATTTGCTATCAATGGGGAATCCTTTCTCATCTTAAATTTAAAATTGAGGTGATTGGATTTGCACCAACGGGAACCATACATTTGATACCCCAATCGAAGGATAGATCTTTTTTTTTAAGTTATTGAATATTCAATGGAGTTCGTCCATTCTATCCTACTCACTGGTACGGATTGGTGATACTGGATCAATTGTTTTCTTTCTTTTATCCTAGTCCACGGTCTGAACGAGTCGCACATACACCCTAGTACATGTTCCTCGTCGCTGAGGACATCCTCCAAGAGCGGGGGATTTCGTGACATTTTTGATTGGCTGTCTTGTGTTTCTAATAAGTTGTTTAATAGTTGGCATGTTGAATCATATATATATAATGGGCTGGTTTAGATCGATCTTAACCGGATGCTTAGGAATTCTTTTTTTTCTATATTAGAAATTTCTAAATAGAATAGTAAATTCGGTAAGAAGAAAAAATATCAAATCACAAATTCATGTGAAATCCTTGTTCTTTTTTATTCAGTCGCTACAAGATCAACAATTCCATGAGCTTGGGCTTCTGTTGCTGACATAAAAACATCTCTTTCCATGTCTTCAGATACAACCCATAAGGGTTTGCCTGTCCTTTGTGCATAAACCCTTGTGATGGTTTCGCGCAGCTTCAGCAGCTCTTCCGCTTCCAAGACAAATTCTCCCGTCTGTGCCTCATAAAAAGAACTAGCGGGTTGATGGATCATTACCCTGATAATATAATATATGATATAACATAAAAAATGTTTCTTCTATACTCGCATGATGAAAGTGAAAGGTGAGTAGATAAAGACTAATCAAAAAAGATATAATTGAACAACCGTACAGGCATCTTTTGCGCATTGCATACGGCTCTATAATGGAATTTACTTTTTTTTACCTTACTTACATTGAAGAAATAGAAAATAAATGATAGAGTCTATCAGACTCGGGTTGGTAAATGATCCAATAACCACCCTTCCTTTTGTAGTAGTTCAAAAATACTATAAAAATACTATGATGGTTCCGTTGCTTTATATATTTATTTCGTCTGTTATTTAGCAATCCCAAAGTTTCTTTTTTTTTTCAAATAAAAAAACAAGATTTATTTTTATATTCTTTTAGAACCTAAATATTGTTAGCCCCCTGGTGTGAAAATAAAAAAGTTTGTGACGCTGAAATAGGCCTCCCGACGGATTGACTAAACTCGAAAATGCCTTTTTATCTCATACTACTCTTTCGATACGTAATCTAACGGTTTAAATAAAAAACATTTCTCATATCGAATTCGAAGTGCCATGCTATTATTACTTAAATATTCATATAGAGCGAAGGCATAGTTTTTTTTCTCTCAAATCAAATAAAAAACTCATTGGCGCCGAGCGTGAGGGAATGCTAAACGTTTGGTAATTTCCCCTCCGACAAGAATAAAAGATCCCATCGAAGCGGCTAATCCCATGCATATTGTCTGTATATCTGGTCGCACAAATTGCATAGTATCATAAATAGCTACTCCGGGTATTACCCACCCGCCAGGAGAGTTTATAAACAAATACAGATCTTTGGTATCATCCTCTATGCTGAGATATACCATAAGACCAATAAGTTGATTCGAGATCTCGCTATCAACCCCTTGGCCTAAAAAAAGTAATCTTTCTCGATAAAGTCGGTTGATTGGGATAAAATGGTATCCCTTAGAAACCGTACATGCACCTTTTGATGCATACGGTTCAACAAAAATCATTAATAAAGGGAATCAATGTTTAGATTCTAGCTTTTTTTTCATAACAGGGTTTTTAACTTATAACTTAACTTAATAAAAATAAATAAAATGGACTTTTCTTTCATTTTTGAAGAAAGATGAGTTTTGGCCTGTTTTGTTTATCTAAAAAAAAATTGCTAAGCTTATCTGACTAACTTCTCATTGATGTATTGTTTCATCGAGATACAATTTAAACCGCGATGTAATTTTCTTGTTCCTGACTGGGCTTCTTCAATTTTTTTAGGTTTATGCTCTACTCCGCGTAAAGATCCGCCCGATTTGGATTTGTACATATAGGACAAATGCCCCAATACCACGTCCTTTTGCTACGACTTCCCTATTTTTTTTTCGATTCATTTCATGTCTTCCAACAAATATTCAACGCATTCATCATATTACTCGATTGATTAACATCACTTTTATTTTTAAATATCTAAATAAATCGAAATAACTAAAATATGATATTAAGTCATAATCATAAATATATTAAATATATTTATTACCAATTGGTTTTTTTCTAAACGGAGCCTGGATACTTCATTTAATTGGTCTAACCAAGCCAACCATAAATTATTCTAATTGATAATATTAATCCGTATACCCTCCCTAAAAAATGGATCTAATTGCACTTCACGCTCCAAATTTTTGATAATTGAATCAATCTTTCTCGGGCGAAAGAGGGAATATCTCGATCGGGGAAGAGAACGGGGAAATACCGTACGCCCAATATATCTGACAAGTCGCACTATACGTCAATCCACAATGCATCTTCCTCTCCAGGACTTCGAAAGGGTACTCTTGGAACACCAATAGGCATTAAATAAAAGAAAATTTAGTACTATATCTCACTTTGATGTGAAAGCGTAACAGTGGGTTTAGTGACCTAATGCTATTGATTTTATTATCCTATTTTATCCATAGATTGACTAAGTTCATAAAATAAAAAAAGAAGACAAAATAAATTAAGGAAAATTCTTACAAATGAGTTTTTTGAATGATGAACAAATATATATAGATTCACGCATATAAAATGGTATCAACCCCTTACCATTGCGTATTGTTACTTATCGGGTATAGAATAGATCTGCTTCTTTTTGTTCCTACGAACAAAAAAGTTTCATTATTACTAAAAGTAATTATTACGCAAAGCATCAAACAAATATTAATCCTTTCCCCGAGAGAATCCCCTAAAAAAGGGGGTCCATAGCATAGCTTTTTCCAATGCAATAAAGTTACATTGTGTCTATTTTTCGTTGATAAAGGGGTATTTCCATGGGTTTGCCTTGGTATCGTGTTCATACCGTCGTATTGAATGATCCGGGTCGTTTGATTGCTGTCCATATAATGCATACAGCTCTGGTTGCTGGTTGGGCCGGTTCGATGGCTCTATACGAATTAGCCGTTTTTGATCCTTCTGATCCTGTTCTTGATCCAATGTGGAGACAAGGTATGTTCGTTATACCCTTCATGACTCGTTTAGGAATAACGAATTCGTGGGGCGGTTGGAGTATCACAGGGGGGTCTGTAACGAATCCGGGTATTTGGAGTTACGAAGGTGTGGCCGGGGCACATATTGTGTTTTCTGGCTTGTGTTTTTTGGCAGCTATCTGGCATTGGGTATATTGGGATCTAGAAATATTTACTGATGAACGTACAGGAAAACCCTCTTTGGATTTGCCTAAAATCTTTGGAATTCATTTATTTCTCTCCGGGGTGGCTTGCTTTGGTTTTGGTGCATTTCATGTAACAGGATTGTATGGTCCTGGAATATGGGTGTCCGATCCTTATGGACTAACCGGAAGGGTACAGGCCGTAAATCCAGCGTGGGGTGTGGAAGGTTTTGATCCTTTTGTTCCGGGAGGAATAGCTTCTCACCATATTGCAGCAGGGACCTTAGGCATATTGGCAGGCCTATTTCATCTTAGTGTTCGTCCGCCCCAACGCCTATACAAAGGATTGCGTATGGGAAATATTGAAACCGTCCTTTCCAGTAGTATTGCTGCTGTCTTTTTTGCAGCTTTTGTAGTTGCTGGAACTATGTGGTATGGTTCAGCAACTACCCCGATTGAATTGTTTGGTCCGACGCGCTATCAATGGGATCAAGGATACTTCCAACAAGAAATATATCGAAGAATTGGTGCTGGCTTAGCCGAAAATCAAAGTTTATCTGAAGCTTGGTCTAAAATTCCTGAAAAACTAGCTTTTTATGATTACATCGGCAATAATCCGGCAAAAGGGGGATTATTCAGAGCGGGTTCAATGGACAACGGGGATGGAATAGCTGTTGGGTGGTTAGGACATCCTATCTTTAGAGATAAAGAGGGGCATGAACTTTTTGTACGTCGTATGCCGACGTTTTTTGAAACATTTCCAGTTGTTTTGGTCGATGGGGACGGAATTGTTAGAGCTGATGTTCCTTTTAGACGGGCAGAATCAAAATATAGTGTCGAACAAGTAGGTGTAACTGTTGAGTTCTATGGCGGCGAACTGAATGGAGTCAGTTATAGTGATCCTGCTACTGTGAAAAAATATGCTAGACGTGCTCAATTGGGTGAAATTTTTGAATTAGACCGTGCTACTTTGAAATCCGATGGTGTTTTTCGTAGCAGTCCAAGGGGTTGGTTTACCTTTGGGCATGCTTCGTTTGCTTTGCTCTTCTTCTTCGGACACATTTGGCATGGTGCTAGAACCCTGTTTAGAGATGTTTTTGCTGGTATTGATCCAGATTTAGATGCTCAAGTGGAATTTGGGACATTCCAAAAACTTGGAGATCCAACTACAAGAAGACAGGGAGTTTGATACATATTGCTTTGTTACCTTTCGTTTTTATTTTATTTGACTGACTATAGGGTTAGGGTACCGGATAAATCTTGATTTGCCATTTGTCCTTTTTGTTCTTTCTTTATCCGGGAGACGATCCAAAATAAACAGCTATGGAAGCTATAATTGTAAACCACGATCGAATCTATGGAAGCATTGGTTTATACATTCCTTTTAGTCTCAACTCTAGGAATAATTTTTTTCGCTATCTTTTTTCGTGAACCGCCTAAAGTTCCAACTAAAAAGTAAAATGGTGAAATGATTTTTCATTATCTCAATTGAAAGTAATGATCCTCCCAACAGTGGGAGGATCGTTACTTCGACTAGTCCCCGTGTTCCTCGAATGGATCTCTTAGTTGTTGAGAGGGTTGCCCAAACGCAGTATATAAGGCGTACCCGGTAAAACTTACAAGTAACCCAGATAAAAAGATGGCAACTAGGGTTGCTGTTTCCATTATTATATAGTTTTAAGACATTATGTAGTTTTAAGACCACAATGGATCTATGATAAGATCATTTATTTACAACGGAATGGTATACAAAGTCAACAGATCTTAATGAATATAAAATATTATGGCTACACAAACCGTTGAGGGTAGTTCTAGATCTGGCCGCCCAAAACGAACTAATGCTGGGAGTTTATTGAAACCATTGAATTCCGAATATGGTAAAGTAGCTCCTGGTTGGGGAACTACTCCTTTGATGGGTCTCGCAATGGCTCTATTTGCAGTATTTCTATCTATTATTTTGGAGATTTATAATTCTTCCATTTTACTAGATGGAATTTCAATGAATTAGATTTAATGAATTAGATTTACAAGAACCATTAACTAGCTTTTTCAATACAAAGTGAAGCATTTAGTTTTCTGATTTTTATCCCAGTTTATTTTGGTAGTTCGACCGTGGAATTTCTTTTTTTCTGTATTTCCGGAATATGAGTGTGTGACTTGTTATAATTGATCCTATGGCTAGTACAGAGAATAGATCTGTCATCTTGATAGAGATGGTTTTACTTCGTCGGATATTCATTTTAGTATCTGGAGCACGGAATATATGAAATAGATTACTATAGATTACTAAAGTATTAGAACTATGATTCATACTTAATAGTCAGACCTCGTGGCCGGACTTCAAAATTTTTTTTAAAGAGTTAAAAGTTATAAATAGAAAGATTTTTTTTCTTTCAAACTTCCGTTTAGGCTTATTTTGATCAAAGGACAAAGATTTTTTTTTTATTTTTCGTCATTAGATCTAGTCATTGAATAAGTGATGATCCAACGGTTCTTACTCAGGGAATTTTGGGACTTAGTTTGAGAAGGTTTTATTGAATCGTCGTGGTTCTAGTATGAATCTGAGGTTTTAATCGATTCATAGGGTCTTAACAAGAGAATTCCTATCAATAAAAAAACAGCAGTAAAGCCGCATTACACATAAATAACAACAAAGAAAATAGGTAAATAGAAGATTCAAGAGGCCTATAATGATCAATATAGAGACGAATGAGCCGACTTGATTTTTTGGCATTATAACCACAAAGAATAGTTTTCGGGTTTTTTATTCTTTACATATCTTAAGAAAAAAAAAGGAATGCATAGAATTCATAAATTAAAAATTTTCTATTCCACACATCCGTTAGAACTATAGTATTGGGGTGTTTATGTTTGAGCCGTACGAGATGAAATTTTCATATACGGTTCTCGGGGGGGGTCTCCTTGGTTTACCTATCTCAATAAAATCTATGATTGGTTCGAAGAACGTCTTGAGATTCAGGCAATTGCAGATGATATAACTAGTAAATATGTTCCTCCTCACGTCAACATATTTTATTGTCTAGGAGGAATTACGCTTACTTGTTTTTTAGTACAAGTAGCTACGGGATTTGCTATGACTTTTTATTATCGTCCAACCGTTACAGAGGCTTTTGCTTCTGTTCAATATATAATGACTGAAGCTAACTTTGGTTGGTTAATCCGATCAGTTCATCGATGGTCGGCAAGTATGATGGTCCTAATGATGATTCTGCACGTATTTCGTGTGTATCTCACTGGTGGTTTTAAAAAACCTCGTGAATTGACTTGGGTTACTGGTGTGGTTTTGGGTGTATTGACCGCATCTTTTGGTGTAACTGGTTATTCCTTACCTTGGGACCAAATTGGTTATTGGGCAGTAAAAATTGTAACGGGCGTGCCCGATGCTATTCCTGTAATAGGATCGCCCCTGGTAGAGTTATTACGCGGAAGTGCTAGTGTGGGACAATCCACTTTGACCCGTTTTTATAGTTTACACACTTTTGTATTACCTCTTCTTACTGCCGTATTTATGTTAATGCACTTCCTAATGATACGTAAACAAGGTATTTCGGGCCCTTTATAAGGAAAACTCTATACCATTAATATTTTGTAATATTTTGAATTAATCATTTATCACTTGGGGTAGGAACAATAGTATTTCATTGCTACAAATATGGATTATTGAAAAAAATAAGACATGTATTTGGATATTTCTCTTCAACTCTCCAAAATATATATTTTTGATACTTATAGTTGAAGCGAATTCTCCGAAGATAAAATGGATTATGGGAGTGTGTGACTTGAACTATTGATCGGGCCATGCAGATATATGCCTTTATCTGCCACATTTGAAT